TTCGATTTCGACCCTTCTGATTCTGATTCTGACAACGACTACGGCTACGACTACGACCACTACCACGACGACGACAATGACACAGAAAAAGACGAAAACGAAAAAGTAAAAGTCGAAAAAGAAGAAGTATGGACTGACTTATACACCAAACTTTATCAATTAGGAATACTTTTTCTAGGCGAAGAAATTGAGTTCGTGGTCGCGAATGAAATTATTGCTGCTATGCTATATCTCAATATGCAGGATCCTTTACAACGGCTATATTTTTTTATAAACTCTCCTGGCGGAGCTGTACATGACGGACTGGCTATTTACGATGCCATGAAATATATAGACCAAGAAATCCATACAATATGCTACGGACAAGCCGCGTCAATGGCAAGTGTGCTCCTGGCTTCAGGAGCAAAAGGCCACCGTGTTGCATACCCTCACTCTATGGTAATGATGCACCAACCTGCTCTTGCTCCTACCCGGGGAAGGCTGCAGCGTCTTGTCAGGGAAAGGAACTGTCTGAATATCCTAAAAGAAAGAATCATAGACATATATGTATGTGAAACGCGCAAAGACCGATTGGTTATAGAGAGAACCCTAGAGAGAGATCATTATATGTCACCAATAGAAGCCCGCGAATATGGAATTATTGATAAAATATATGGTGGAATTTTTGATAAAATAGAGGAGGATGATAGCGTAGGGGGGGGTTATAGTGATGATAATCCAATATGGGAGAATATTGGATATTATGAAATATGATGAATGCTTGAATTTGAAAATTCAAATTCCAGATCCGTAATTTGAGATTTTATCTACGAGTTTCATATTCTATTAAATAGAAAATCATCCGGTTAGGATCAATCTAAACCAGCCCATTATGTATATGATTCAACATGCCAACTAGTAAACAACTTATTAGAAATACAAGACAGCCAATTCGAAATGTCAAAAAATCCCCCGCTCTTCGGGGGTGTCCTCAGCGTCGAGGAATATGTATTAGGGTGTATGTGCGACTCGTTTAGATCATGAGCTGGAACAAAAAAAAGCAAAAAAAATCGCTTTCAGTATCAATGATCAGTACCAGTAAATAGGATAGAATGGAAGAAGGAACCCCATTCACTATCTAAAAAAAGCTAGGAACCCCATTTACTAGCTAAAAATAAGCTAGGACCCCCTTATTGTTTATGAAGTTTATGGTTTCCATTGGCGCAAATCCAATCACCTGAATTTAAGATGAGAAGCAATTTTCCATTGGTAGCAAATGGTTATCTATTAAGCGGAGGAAATCTTATTTCAAATTCAAAAACATGAAAACGAAGCTCCCACTCTGTCAAGAACGGACTAAGAGGGTCAGCTGCCCAGCTAACTTTCCTAATTAAATACCGTTACTGTATAGGTGGATCTCATTGTGAAAGACCTATTACTGGATAATTCATGGGTAGAGCCAAAGAATGTGGTGTGAACTATACAAGTTACCAATAACATTTTAAAAATGAAGGAAAGGCTCCGGTGTATAGAGAAGACCTCACCGTTTAAGAAGTAACCATAGAAACGAAGGAACCCACTATTTCTTTATCCATTTCATTTCTATTTCTTTTTACTCTATTTTTGACACTTAGCAGAATAAGATTTCTTATTTCTTTCGTATTTCGGAGTGAAATACCTAAAAAAAAGAAAAAATTGTGGTCGGGAAGGTTGTAGTAGCCAAAGCCATTGGAATTTTTATTTTATACATTGGAAAAATCCGTTTGGTTTTTAATAGACCAGGAAAGAAGAAAGGAATAACTGAAAGAAAGGAAATCCATTAGTTATTCGTATTCGCCAAAGTTTCATTTATTCAATGATCAGAATTAAACGCAGATCTATAGCTCGGAGACGTAGAACAAAAACTCGTTCTTTTGCCTCAAAATTTCGAGAGGCTCATGCAAGACTTACTCGAGCTATTACTCAACAGCAAATAAGAGCTTTATTTTCGGCTCATCGGGATAGAGATAAGCAAAAGATAGATTTTCGTCGTTTGTGGATCACTCGGATAAACGCATTAATTCGCGAAAAGGGAGTATTCCATAATTATAGTAAATTCATAAATGATCTATACAAGAGCCAGTTGCTTCTTAATCGTAAAATACTTGCACAAATAGCTATATCAAATAGGAATTGTCTTTATATGATTGCCAACGAGATCATAAAAAAAGTAGGATTAGAATCCACCGTAATAATTTAAACGGAGTTCCCCGTAAAATGAACTCCGGGAAGGTAGAGTAGGAATTCCTTTGAGAAAATATGCTAAAGTAGTCAAAATGAATGAATACATTCAATAAAAAAAAGATTTGATCTTTTCCGATTCGTTTTTTTTTCTTACGACACGATGAGAAAATATGGATTCCCCGGTTTGTCGAACAAAACAACAATCTGCTTTTAGGTTCTGATTGGAATTCTAATTCAAGTGAACAAAGAATAAGCCTATTTTTTTCTGGTTCTAAGATCAGTAGTTCTATCGTTCGACTTGGTTTGTTTCTCATTAGTCGTTCTAGCAGTCGACTTGGTTCTTTGAAATTCTTTCTTTTCTTTCTTTTGAAATTCTTTCTTTTTTTTCTTTTGAAATTCTTTCTTTTTTTTCTTTTGAACTCGTTTATCATCAAAGACAAAAGGTAACAAAGATAAAATACGAGCTTGTTTTATAGCACTAGTCATTAATCGTTGTTGTTTCAAGGTCAATCTAGTCACTTTTCTAGATAATATTTTTCCTCGTTGACTAATAAATCGATTCAGTAAACTCGTGTTTATAAAAAAAATTTCATCTCCCGATTTAATCGGGGACCTACGCCTACGAAAAGATCGCTTTTTTTTATGAAAAGGTCGCTTTTTTTTTTTTTTAATAAGTGGTCGCTTGGATTTTTCCATGGTTTTTTTGTGTTTTTTTGTTTAGTTTATTTCTTATCCCAAAATCCTATTTTTTTCTTAATTGTAATTCATTTTAACCCAAAACAAATATAGGATTTTTGGATTTTCTATTCTATTTAAATAGAAAATAGAATAGAATTAATTAATATTATTCATATTGAATATTTCAATTCAAAATGAAAATATATATTTCAATTTCAAAAATTCAATGTAATCTTCAATGTAATATATATATATTCTAAAATAGAAATAGATTGTCATATTCATCTCCTCCTTTCCTTGACAGCCTTGAAGGGCTAAGACATACTTGGTTCGATCTATTTATTTATTATTTATTTTTATTATTTATTTATTTTGATTTCCCCATGAATCATATGTTTGTAACAATAGGGACAGAATTTTCTCAATTCTAATTGATTAGGCGTATTGTGCCGGTTCTTTTGAGTAATATATCTGGAAACGCCCCTTGATGCCGCGTTCCGGACACAACCGGTACATTCCAAAATAACCTTTACTCGCGGCGCATCTTTCCCCTTGGCCATGAATGAACCTCCTTTAGATTTTGGATTGACTCAATTCTTATATCTTCGTTTCGAAACGAAGAAAAGGAAAGGAAGGAAGAATAGAAGTTACATACCTAAAGCTTTCTTACGGAGCTTTCTTACCTAAAAGAATCCAATTCCTCCAATTCAAAAAGAACATCCATATTCAAAAAAAATTTAGACAAGTCAAAGCTACTGACTTGAAATCCCTAGAAACGTCATAATCTCTCCAAGCCTGCATAAGGAGAACGGGGATGTAAACCAGCAACATAAAACGAAGTGACCACTCATAATGATCCAAATGTACGAAACTCATGGAAAAGCTCACTATAGAGTCCCAACAATCCATTTTCTCAATATCATGATTTTTTTTATAATGAAATAAATTTTGTTTCTAATTTTTTTCTAATTAACATATAATTTAGAAACAAAATCGAAAACTGGAATCAAACCCCAACCCCCCAAAAAGTCTATCGAAACGAAAGACCAACTCAGAAAATTCCTCTACGTAAAACACGTCTAAATACGACTAATAAATAAAAATTTGAAATAGAGTATTTTAGAAATACTAAATAGAGTATTTAAACTATTCAATAAAATATTCAAACTAAACTCTAAACTATTATTTATGTAATTGATGTAAACTGTTGAAGTACGACATTTCCGTTAAAGATCTTGTTCTTGTATTCTTGCCCTAGATCCGCATTTTTGACTCTACCCCATTCCCCTATAATGAATATTCATTAATTCATTAAATTTTATTTATATATTAAATATATTTGAATATATAAATAAAATATAGAAAATATATATAAATAAAATCTAGAAAATGAATTCGAACTTGAACCTGAGTCTCGCAGATGTTGGATCCACTTTGATTCTTTCTCTTTCCTCCCTTTTTTAGAATAAGGGAGGAGAGAAAAAAAGGGGGGATTAGTCACAGATATTTGATTGTATCTCTAATCTTCTTCATTCCTTATCACGTCAATAACTAAAGGGAAAATGTCAAAGCATCCGGGAAAAAACGATTAATCTCTATCAATAGACCTGCTAAAGCCCCGAACCATAGCGTACTTAGGACTGGTGCCACAGAGAGATATGTTTTTAGATCTCGCATTGAAAACCCTCCTTCTTTTATTTATCCTTTATTTTATTTATTATAATACATAAAGATAATGCATATATGATCAGATAGATATGTAGTTAAGGACCACTTAGAGTTGTACACGGAATCCTTAATTCAAATTGAAATGTACAATGATTCCTAAGATTTTCTTTTTTTTTTTTTTGTTTTTCTTAAAACAAAGAGAAAAATGTATCTCGAGTATTTCCGAAAAATACTCCATTTTTTGACAATGGGTTCTGTATTTCGTATATAATATATAGAATGAAGTTTTTGACTTTTCTTATTATATCTTAAATGAAACCAAAAATACGAAATGGGCAGAAAATTTGGGTATATCAATGGAGAAACTAAGGATGTGGAAAACAAGACAGGAATTCTCTACAATACAAGAACACTGTAGAACAATTGTAAGGGATGTGGCGCAGCTTGGTAGC